ATGGTTATTTCATATCCTCCTTTTTCTTTTCGTATTATTTTGCTTACTATACCTGCTGCTGTAGCATTATAAACATTATTATTACTCTTACTCCCGTCGGGATAAATCTGACCCCTTCCCCTGTTCCCGCCTACGTATATGGGATATTTTAAGAAGTGAACATCTTTCTTAGTCGCAGGGTCCGGGGAAAGAATAGGAAAGGTGATTTCACTATATTTCTGACCAGGAACAGGCCCTATCACAAGAATATTTTTTTTAGTGGGACGATAGCTCTGAAAAGACAGATTGCCCATCTTTTCTTTAATCTCGGGAGAAATACGATCGGGGGGGGCTAATTCAAACCCTTCGGGTAAAATAAGAACAGCCCCCACATTCAAACCGCCCTTTTTACCATTCGCAAGAACTTGTTTCAGTTGCATATCATAAGGAATTCGAACAACTGCTTCAAATACAGTATCAGGAAGTACCGCTTGTGGAACCTCGATATCCACGGGCTTATTAGCTAAATGGCAGTTGGCACAGACAATACGGCCGGTTGCTTCTCGTGGATTTTCATAACCCTGCTGTGCAAAAATGGGATATGCATTTGAAACGGGTGCCCAAGTTATTATATATATCATGAGTGATACGGAAATAGATCGAGTAATCTCTTCCTTTATCGAAGAAAAGGTATTTCTAGTTTGCATGGTCCAATCATTGAGCCCAAAAATTTCTACAATAAAATTAGGTAGGTCCCTAGTATAGTTCCCTATCCATGATTCTGCTATTTACTGAAATAATGTTACTCGAATATAGGAGGCATCCTTCTGCATGGGTAGAAGGAATAAGTACAATTTTGAATGTTTTACTTATGTACAAAGAAGTAACAAACATTAGATTTTTCAGTCATTCATTGAATGATAAATCACTACAAGTGACGGAGATACACGATTTAAATAACGGAAGATCCAATATTTTAAAATTGTGTCAAGAATGACTGGAAAAGTGGAAACAAGACCGGATATAATTTGATCGTTATGAGAAAATCCAAAATCTTTGTAGACAGAACCAATCATTAGTTCCCAACCATGGGGCGAATGGAATCCTATACATAAATCAGTTAATAAAAGAATAGAAAAAGCTTTTATTGTGTCGCTTAAGTTATATAGGAACTCTTGAACCCAAGAGTTAAGAATAACAAGTTCTTCATTACCAAGAATAGAATAACCACTTAGAATAACGAAACAGATTATATTTGTCGAGAAGTGCAAAATCGTATGGATACGATCCTCATTGTGCATCTTGATCAATTGGATCGTTTCTTTGTAGATTCCGATACGAAGCTTTTGTAGATGTGTTTCTGGGTATTCCTTTAGCATTTCGTCCAAGAGAAAGAGTTCCTCTAATTCGATAACTTTTTTTATAATACTCTTTTCTTGAATATCATTCAAAAAAATTTCGGATTGACCAGTATTCCACCAATTAGTAACCCAAGATTCTAGGCTTTTTTTAAATGAAAGAGAGATCCACCAGGGCAAAAATACTATAGATGCAAGATATAGAAGGGGAATGAATGCTTTCTTTTTTGCCATTTTTTCGTCTTTGATTTTTTAATGAACTCACTTCATTCGTTAACTCTATACACTACTAATATTTATATCAAACATAAGTTCTATTACAAGTCATATGGATAGTATTATGAATCCATTCCCTGTTTTTTAGTTTTTTATTTGTGATTCATTAGTTAATCCTTGAATTTCGAAATAATACAGAAAGAAAATAAAAAGAATCCACTTTTGTTACTGTGGAGTTGATTTACATACGCATAAAAATTTCGGACAAAGACAGTTTTCTGGCTGTTCCGTATACGTCTGCTTTGGCTCAAATGAGCATTCTGAAGAAATTCCAGTTAAGTTATACTATTACTATGGTCTAGAAAAAAGACTATTCTTTAATTTGAGTTTTATCCCTCTTGCTACGAACTAAGAAAGCATTCATTCTGAACTTTATTTTTCAAAAAACTTCAATTGGTACACGCAAGAAATAGGCCAATTCGGCAGCCTTTTGCTCAATTTCTCGTGGGGTCAGATTCTGATCGGTACGAGTCAAGGGAATGGCCCCTTGGCCTCTGATTTCCATATAAAGGACACGACGTGCATAAATACCCTCTTTAACTTCTATTCTGATGGACTGAATGTCTTTCATAAGGAATCGGAGGAAGATTCGACGATTTTTTCCAGGAAACCCCCAACGAAAAATACACACTATTCCTTCTTTTCTATCGAATCGATCATAACCGCTACCTACACTCCACAAAATTGTGCACCACAAATAGGAGCTAATAAAGAGACCTGCGATCCCATAGAAAGACATCACGATCCCCTGTGGAAAAAAAATTATTTGCTGAGACGGAAATAAAGATATCAAATCCCTACCAAGATAACTGGAAGTTCCAACCAAAAAAAAACCTAATGAACCTAAAAAAAGGATAAAGGCCCAGCAGAAATTGCTGATTTTTCGAGATCCTCTTATAAATTCTATCCATATACGTTCTGATCGCCAACTCATACTAAATCTCGTTGCATTTTATTGGAATTGATAGAATAACAAAAATCGATTTTACTTTTTTTGTTTCCGAAGTAACTCTAATCAACTAGCACTATTTTGATGTGAACCTTTACTTTAGGAGTAATTCATCGAATTACTTAGATCTAAAATAATAACATCACCTTTATATGATTCCCTATAGATACCTACATCCATATCGATATATTGACTTTACATCTCAAACATTCGTCGCTTGATCTGTTATATATTTTCTATTTTGAAATACGTATAATTCATTTCCTCAGATATCATGTTTACGCATGTATAATCGCTTATGTTTGGAGTAAGCCACATGTTAGACTCTAGTCTACTAAATAGATAGCTGTGTTATCGTCAAAGTCGAAGTTTTGAAAAAAAAAATAGACGGCACTAGCATATTTAAAAAATCTTGTTTTTTTGAACATGAAGAGATAAAGAAGCCATTGCAATTGCCGGAAATACTAGGCCCACTAAAGGCACAAAAATAGAGGGTAAGGTGGTGAGAGTTGTCATAGAATGGATACCTCGACTTAATATTTGTACCTGTTATTTATTGTTATATTAATTGTTATATTAATATTTGTACCTGTTATTTATTGATTGTTATAAAAGGTATCTTATAATTATACTAATTCATATATAATTATACTAAGTAATATCTACGTGAGTATATATAGAAAAGGAATGAGGAATGTCGAATTAAATTTACTCATCTTTCGACATGAAATATATGTATCATAATAGACTTTTGTATTATTTTATTTATTATCTTGTCTTATCATTTTTTTTATTAAAATTGAATAAAGATTTTCTTACAAATTCCCAAAAAGTTCGTTATAATCCGATCCAACAACAGGGATTCTTAGTAAAACTAGAGATCCTCTAGAGATGTAGAAAGATGCAAGACTCTATGCCGCTATTTGCTATAGTTGAATTATATATACACATGTAATGTAAGAAGGGGAGCATGAAATTCATTTTATTCCCCTTGCCAAATTTTGCGGAAGAAATAATTCGCTCTTTTATTTTGTTTGATAGGGGTTTCCTAATTACTAATCAGGAATATCGGTAAAAAAAATTTCTCCGCATGATTCTTTCTACAATTTTATCTTATGTTACCAAAGAAAAATCCATTCTTCGAATTTTTACTTTGATTCCTATAAACTAAATAACTACTTGTTCGTCACAAATAAAATAATGAATTAAGGCTTTACTTGATTGAATTTTGATTCGAGGGAACGAAAGCGTGGAGCTGAAATAACTCACTCAAAACACCTTTTAAAGGATTACGTGGTACGATTAGATCGAATAAGCCCTTATGGAATAAATATTCAGCCGCCTGTGAACCCTCAGGGACTGTCTTATTCAATGTTTGTTCAATTACTCTTTTACCCGCAAATGCGATGTAGGCATTGGGTTCGGCAATAATGATATCCCCCAACATACCAAAACTAGCTGTCACCCCACCAGTAGTAGGAGATGTAAGGATTGCTACATAGAATAATTTTTTATTTGATTGATAATCATATAAAGCGGAAGATATTTTGGCCATTTGCATCAAGCTCAAACTTCCTTCTTGCATGCGTGCTCCTCCAGAAGCACACACTAAAATAAGAGGTAAAAATTGATTGGTAGCATACTCGATCAAACGGGTGATTTTCTCGCCTACTACGGATCCCATACTACCCCCCATAAACTGAAAATCCATAACCCCAATTGCTACGGGAATACCGTTTAATTTACCTGTGCCTGTTTGAATAGCCTCAGTTAATCCTGTCTTTCTTTGATAAGAATCAATACGATCTTTATAAGGTTCCTCTTCCGAATGAAATTCAATGGGATCCAAAGAGACCATGTCTTCATCCATAGGGTCCCAAGTACCTGGATCAATCGAGAGTTCGATTCTATCTGAACTACTCATTTTCAAATGGTATCCACATTGTTCACAAATATTCATTTTTGATTTCAAAAATTTCTTATAATTTAATCCATAACAATTTTCGCATTGAACCCACAAATGCCTGTATTTTTGAGTTACATCTAGATCATTAGAACTTTCTGTTCTAGTTAAATCACTTCCATCCGTGCTAGTTCTTATACTGGAACTCTCACTTTCACTACTATTTCCACCTTCACCACAAATGTAACTATAAATGTAACTGTCACTGTAATTGTGACTACCACTTAAAATGTAACTATCAATACAGATTTGAGCCCGAAGATAACTGTCAATGCAACTATTAATGTGATTATTCCAACTATATTTAGTATCATACATGTAACGATCATAGTGGGAATCATCACTCTTAGATACATGATTTTGATAAGTAGAGTTCCGAAAACTATAAAAAGAACTTTCTAGTTCACTTACAAAAGAAGGATCATTGTCAATCTCAAAAATTTTATTTTCAATATCCAAATATATGGAATAACTG